GTTAACGTAGCTTAATTAAAAGCATAACACTGAAGATGTTAGGATGGGCCCTAGAAAGCCCCGCAGACACAAAAGCTTGGTCCTGACTTTATTATCAACTCTAGCTAAATTTACACATGCAAGTATCCGCGACCCTGTGAGAATGCCCCAACAGTTTTCTACCAGAAAACAAGGAGCTGGTATCAGGCACACTCCTAACAGTAGCCCATGACACCTTGCCCAGCCACACCCTCAAGGGAACCCAGCAGTGATAAACCTTAAGCAATAAGTGAAAACTTGACTTAGTTAAGGCTAAGAGAGCCGGTAAATCTCGTGCCAGCCACCGCGGTTATACGAGAGGCTCAAGTTGATAAATCTCGGCGTAAAGTGTGGTTAAGGAAATTCTAAACTAAAGCCGAACGCCTATAAAAGCTGTGATACGCTTATTAAGGTATGAAGCCCCCCTACGAAAGTGGCTTTATAAACCCTGACTCCACGAAAGCTATGAAACAAACTGGGATTAGATACCCCACTATGCTTAGCCATAAACATTGATAGAGTGCTACATACTTCTATCCGCCTGGGGACTACGAGCATTAGCTTAAAACCCAAAGGACTTGGCGGTTCTTTAGATCCCCCTAGAGGAGCCTGTCCTATAACCGATAATCCCCGTTCAACCTCACCCTCCCTTGTTAATCCCGCCTATATACCGCCGTCGTAAGCTTGCCCTGTGAAGGTCAAATAGCGAGCAAGATTGGTATAACCCAAAACGTCAGGTCGAGGTGTAGCGCATGAGAGGGGAAGAGATGGGCTACATTCGCTAATGTAGCGAATACGAATGATGTAATGAAAACGTACATACTGAAGGAGGATTTAGCAGTAAGTGGAAAGTAGAGTGTTCCCCTGAAGCAGGCTCTAAAGTGCGCACATACCGCCCGTCACTCTCCCCGAGCATTTCCAAACATATAACTAAAACAACATATGAGCAAAGGTGAGATAAGTCGTAACATGGTAAGTGTACCGGAAGGTGCACTTGGTATAAATCAGAGTATAGCTAAAATTAGAATAGCATTTCCCTTACACTGAAATATTATCCGTGCAAGTCGGATTACCCTGACGCCAACCAGCTAGCCCACCCTAACAAAAACAACAACCCAACATTAATAACCCCAAATACACCCCTCCCCACCCTAAACAAAACATTTTTCCTCCTTAGTACGGGCGACGGAAAAGGAACCATCGGAGCAATAGAGAAAGTACCGCAAGGGAACGCTGAAAGAGAAATGAAACAACCCAGTAAAGCCTAAAAAAGCAGAGATTTTACCTCGTACCTTTTGCATCATGATTTAGCTAGAACCATTCAAGCAAAGAGCACTTTAGTTTGAACCCCCGAAACTACGTGAGCTACTCCAAGGCAGCCTATTTATAGGGCAAACCCGTCTCTATGGCAAAAGAGTGGGAAGAACTTTGAGTAGGGGTGATAGACCTATCGAACCTAGTTATAGCTGGTTGCCTGAGAAATGAATAGGAGTTCAGCCTCCTAGCTTCTCCCTTCACCACGATTTCACCCATCGATATTAAAGAAGCTAAGAGAGTTAGTCAAAGGGGGTACAGCCCCTTTGAAACAAGATACAACTTTCCCAGGAGGGTAAAGATCATAATCACTAAAGGTAAAAATGCCCTGGTGGGCCTAAAAGCAGCCACCCCTAAAGAAAGCGTTAAAGCTCGAGCATTAACCCCACCCATATATTCAGATAATATAATCCTAACCCCCTAATAATATCAGGCTACCTCATGCAAACATGAGAGTATTAATGCTAATATGAGTAATAAGAGAGACCCGTCTCTCTCCTTGCACACGTGTATATCGGAACGAACCCCCACCGAAATTTAACGGCCCCAAACAAAGAGGGTAGTGGACATGAAAGTAAGAAACCAGAAAACCATCCAACAATCTACCGTTAACCCCACACTGGTGTGCCCTTAAGGAAAGACTAAAAGAAAAAGAAGGAACTCGGCAAACACTACTAAGCCTCGCCTGTTTACCAAAAACATCGCCTCTTGCTAACTCAAGAATAAGAGGTCCAGCCTGCCCTGTGACTATATGTTTAACGGCCGCGGTATCCTAACCGTGCGAAGGTAGCGCAATCACTTGTCTTTTAAATGGAGACCTGTATGAATGGCATAACGAGGGCTTAACTGTCTCCTTTTTCAAGTCAATGAAATTGATCTCTCCGTGCAGAAGCGGAGATAAACCCATAAGACGAGAAGACCCTGTGGAGCTTTAGACACTAAGGCATATCACGCTAAATATCCCCTAATTAAAGGGTTAAGCCAAGTGAGCTCATGCCTACATGTCTTTGGTTGGGGCGACCGAGGGGAATAAAAAACCCCCGCGTGGAGTGGGAGCACTAGCCTCCTACAACCAAGAGCTACAACTCTAAGAAGCAGAATTTCTGACCAAAGAGATCCGGCTATTGCCGATCAACGGACCGAGTTACCCCAGGGATAACAGCGCAATCCCCTTTTAGAGCCCATATCGACAAGGGGGTTTACGACCTCGATGTTGGATCAGGACATCCTAATGGTGCAGCCGCTATTAATGGTTCGTTTGTTCAACGATTAAAGTCCTACGTGATCTGAGTTCAGACCGGAGCAATCCAGGTCGGTTTCTATCTATGCTATATTCTTTTCTAGTACGAAAGGACCGAAAAGAAGAGGCCCATGCTTAAAGTACGCCTTACCCCTCCTAATGAAAACAACTAAATTAGGCAAAAGGGAATGCCTTTCCAGCCAAAAATAATGGCGTGTTAGTGTGGCAGAGCCCGGTTAATGCACAAGACCTAAACCCTTTTAACAGAGGTTCAAATCCTCTTTCTAACTATGATAGCCACCCTTATTACACACATCTTAAACCCCTTAGCCTTTATTGTACCTGTCCTTTTAGCCGTGGCTTTCCTAACTTTAATCGAACGAAAAGTACTAGGATACATACAACTACGAAAAGGACCAAACATTGTTGGACCCTATGGACTCCTTCAACCAATCGCAGACGGAGTAAAACTATTTATTAAAGAACCAATCCGACCCTCTACCTCTTCCCCCTTCCTATTTCTCCTAACCCCCATACTAGCACTAACCCTCGCACTTACACTATGAGCCCCCATACCTATACCCTACCCCGTTGTAGACCTAAACCTCGGCATCCTCTTTATTTTAGCCCTTTCAAGCCTTACAGTCTACTCCATTCTAGGCTCAGGGTGAGCATCCAATTCAAAATATGCCCTCTTCGGAGCCCTTCGAGCCGTAGCTCAAACCATTTCCTATGAAGTTAGCCTCGGGCTCATTCTACTAAACATCATTATTTTTGCAGGAGGTTTTACCCTACAAACTTTCAACACTGCTCAAGAAGCAATTTGACTAATTATCCCTGCATGACCACTAGCCGCAATATGATATATCTCCACTCTCGCAGAAACAAACCGAGCCCCCTTCGACCTCACTGAAGGTGAATCAGAACTAGTTTCAGGTTTTAACGTTGAATATGCAGGTGGACCCTTTGCCCTATTTTTTCTAGCTGAGTATGCAAACATCTTACTTATAAATACACTCTCCGCCACACTATTCCTAGGAGCCTCCCACATCCCTGCACTTCCAGAATTAACCGCCATCAACCTGATAATTAAAGCAGCCCTCCTTTCAATAATCTTCCTATGAGTTCGAGCCTCCTACCCACGATTCCGGTATGACCAATTAATACACCTTATTTGAAAAAACTTCCTCCCATTCACACTAGCCCTAGTAATCTGACATCTTGCCCTCTCCATCGCATTTGCAGGCTTACCTCCACAACTATAACACTGGACTCGTGCCCGAAACTTAGGGACCACTTTGATAGAGTGAACTATGGGGGTTAAAGTCCCCCCGACTCCTTAGAAAGAAGGGATTCGAATCCTACCTAAAGAGATCAAAACTCTTTTGTGCTTCCACTACACCACTTTCTAGTAATATAAGCTAATTAGTTAAAGCTCCCGGGCCCATGCCCCAGACATGTAGGTTAAAATCCTACTATTACTGATGAGCCCTTTTACTCTACTCATCTTACTATTCAGTCTAGGCCTGGGCACTATCATCACAATGACAAGCTCACATTGACTCCTTGCTTGAATAGGACTTGAAATTAATACTCTTGCCATCATTCCACTAATAGCACAAAAACATCACCCCCGCGCAGTAGAAGCAACCACCAAATATTTTCTCACTCAAGCAACCGCCGCCGCTATACTACTATTTGCTAGCACCACCAATGCTTGAATTACCGGACAGTGAGAAATTCAACAAATAACACACCCGCTTCCTACTACCATAATCACACTCGCACTCGCACTCAAAATTGGCCTTGCACCAACCCATGCCTGGCTACCAGAAGTCCTACAAGGATTAGACCTTACCACTGGACTAATTTTATCCACTTGGCAAAAACTTGCCCCCTTCACTCTACTTATGCAAATTCACCCAACAAACCCCACCCTCCTAATTTTACTAGGGCTAACATCAACACTTGTAGGAGGATGAGGGGGATTAAACCAAACACAACTGCGTAAAATCCTAGCCTACTCTTCAATTGCTCACCTAGGCTGAATAACCCTTATCATACAATTTTTACCCTCACTAGCCTTCATAACCCTTTTAACCTACTTCATTATAACATTTTCAACCTTCCTCGTATTCAAACTAAACAACACTACAAACATCAATACACTAGCCACCTCCTGAACTAAAACCCCTACACTAACAGCCCTCACCCCCCTCGTTCTCCTCTCACTCGGCGGCCTCCCCCCTCTCACTGGTTTCATACCAAAATGACTCATTTTACAAGAACTATCCAAACAAGAACTTGCACTAGTAGCAACCACAGCTGCCCTCACCGCATTATTAAGCCTTTATTTCTACCTACGATTATTATACGCAATAACCCTAACCATATCCCCAAACAACACATCCAGCATTACCTGCTGACGCCTTTACTCCACCCAACACACCCTCCCCACTGCCACCTCAATTACAGCCACATTACTTCTTCTACCAATTACACCTGCCGTGATCGCAGTAATAAACTATTAAGGGACTTAGGATAGCACAAGTCCAAGGGCCTTCAAAGTCCTAAGCGAGGGTGAAAACCCCTCAGACCCTGATAAGACTTGCAGGACATTAACCTACATCTACTGCATGCAAAACAGACACTTTAATTAAGCTAAAGCCTTTCTAGATGGGTAGGCCTCGATCCTACAAACTTTTAGTTAACAGCTAAACGCCCAAACCAGCGAGCATCCACCTACCTTCCCCCGCCTTTCGGAAAAAGAAGGCGGGGGAAGCCCCGGCAGATATTAATCTGCTCCTTAAGATTTGCAATCCTACATGTCAAACACCTCGAGGCTTGATAAGAAGAGGGCTTAAACCTCTGTCTATGGGGCTACAACCCACCACTTACTCAGCCATCTTACCTGTGGCAATCACACGCTGATTTTTTTCGACCAACCATAAAGACATTGGCACCCTTTATCTAGTATTTGGTGCTTGAGCTGGTATAGTAGGCACAGCCCTAAGCTTACTTATTCGAGCTGAATTAAACCAACCAGGTGCCCTCCTTGGGGATGACCAAATTTACAATGTAATCGTAACAGCACATGCCTTCGTAATAATTTTCTTTATAGTAATGCCAGTCATAATTGGAGGTTTTGGAAACTGACTTGTTCCTATAATGATTGGGGCCCCAGATATAGCATTTCCCCGGATAAATAACATAAGCTTTTGACTACTTCCCCCATCTTTCCTACTACTATTAGCTTCTTCTGGAGTTGAAGCTGGTGCTGGAACCGGATGAACAGTCTATCCACCCCTAGCTGGTAACTTAGCCCATGCTGGAGCATCCGTTGACTTAACTATTTTTTCTCTACATTTAGCAGGAGTTTCCTCAATTCTTGGGGCTATTAATTTTATTACAACCATTGTTAATATAAAACCCCCTGGTATCTCCCAATACCAAACACCCCTTTTCGTTTGAGCTGTATTAATTACAGCCGTTCTTCTCCTCTTATCCCTACCAGTCCTTGCCGCCGGGATTACCATACTTCTAACAGACCGAAACCTCAATACAACCTTTTTTGACCCTGCTGGAGGTGGAGACCCAATTCTCTATCAACATTTATTCTGATTCTTCGGACACCCAGAAGTATACATTCTTATTCTTCCAGGATTCGGTATTATTTCCCACATTGTCGCCTACTATTCTGGTAAAAAAGAACCCTTTGGATATATGGGTATGGTCTGAGCAATAATGGCTATTGGCCTGCTCGGATTCATTGTGTGAGCCCACCATATGTTTACAGTAGGAATAGATGTTGACACACGAGCTTACTTTACATCTGCCACTATAATTATTGCAATTCCTACTGGTGTAAAAGTATTCAGCTGACTCGCAACTCTTTACGGGGGATCAATTAAATGAGAAGCTCCTTTCTTATGAGCCCTTGGTTTCATTTTCCTATTTACAGTTGGAGGCCTAACAGGTATTGTTTTAGCCAACTCATCTCTAGATATTATTCTTCACGATACATATTATGTTGTAGCCCACTTCCACTATGTACTATCCATAGGTGCCGTATTTGCTATTATAGCCGGCTTCGTACACTGATTCCCATTATTTACAGGATACACTCTGCACAACGCCTGAGCTAAAATCCACTTTGGGGTAATGTTTGTAGGTGTAAATCTTACATTCTTCCCACAACACTTCCTTGGCCTAGCCGGAATGCCTCGACGATACTCAGACTACCCAGACGCTTATACCTTGTGAAACACAGTTTCTTCTATTGGATCTTTAATTTCACTCATTGCAGTTATTATTTTCCTTTTTATTATCTGAGAAGCATTCGCCGCTAAACGTGAAGTACTATCAGTAGAACTAACCACAACCAACCTAGAATGACTTCACGGATGTCCTCCTCCCTATCACACATTTGAGGAGCCTGCTTTTGTTTTAACCCAACCAGACTAACGAGAAAAGGAGGAGTTGAACCCCCATAAATTGGTTTCAAGCCAACCGCATAACCGCTCTGCCACTTTCTTTATGAGACATTAGTAAAATGTACTATTACACCACCTTGTCAAGGTGGTATTGTGGGTTTAAACCCCACATGTCTTACTTACAAAATGGCACATCCTATACAACTTGGCTTCCAAGACGCAGCCTCACCTCTTATAGAAGAACTCCTTCACTTCCACGACCACGCTTTAATAATTATCTTTTTAATCAGCACACTAGTGCTTTATATTATTACTATCTTAATTTCAACTAAGTTTACTAATATAAACCTTCTAGACTCCCAAGAAATCGAAATCGTTTGAACCATTCTCCCTGCAGTCGTCCTTATCCTTATTGCCCTCCCCTCCCTCCGCATCCTTTACCTAATAGATGAGGTTAGTGACCCTCACTTAACAATTAAAGCTGTGGGCCATCAATGATATTGAAGCTATGAATACACAGACTACGAAAACCTAGGCTTTGACTCTTACATACTCCCCACACAAGACCTGGTCGACGGCCAATTCCGCCTACTAGAAACAGACCACCGAGTGGTTATTCCAATAGAATCTCCCGTTCGAACCCTAGTTACCGCTGAAGACGTCCTTCACTCATGAGCAGTACCTTCATTAGGCGTAAAAATAGATGCAGTACCAGGACGATTAAATCAACTAACCTTAATTTCTTCCCGAACTGGGGTCTTTTACGGCCAATGCTCAGAAATCTGCGGTGCAAACCACTCTTTTATACCAATTGTAGTTGAAGCAGTCCCACTAACACACTTTGAAAACTGATTGTCCCTTATACTTGAAGATGCCTCGCTAAGAAGCTGAATTAGGAGATAGCGTTAGCCTTTTAAGCTAGAGAATGGTGACTTCCAACCACCCTTAGTGATTATTAACATCTTTACCCCCTCCTGTGCATGCCACAACTAGACTTAGAAATTTGATTTATGATACTTATTCACTCTTGAATTGCTTTCCTAGTAATTGTAGTACCAAAAGTGCTAGCCCACTCCTTTACCAAAGTAAACCCCTCTAAAAAAACCCAAAAAATAGAAATAAAAACATGAGACTGACCTTGACACTAAGCCTATTTAACCAATTTGCCCCTACATACACTTTACTTATCCCAAGTAGCACAGTAGCTGTTTTTATTCCATGATTGCTATTCCCCACCCCGACAAAGCAATGACTAAATAATCGCCTAACTACAACACAAAACTGATTTATCGCGCAACTTCTGCGAGAACTATTCCTGCCTATTAAACCCACTGGTCATAAATGAGCCCTATTATTTGTTGCCTTAGCAATATATCTAACCTTTTTAAACCTATTAGGACTGCTCCCATATACTTTTACACCCACTTCACAACTATCTCACAACCTAGGCTTTGCAATTCCCTTCTGATTGGTAACTGTCCTTATTGGCTTCCAAGATAAACCAACCGAAGCCCTAGCCCACCTCCTCCCAGAAGGAACCCCTACCCCTCTTATCCCCGTCCTAATTATTATTGAAACAATCAGTCTTTTTATTCGCCCACTAGCGCTTGCAGTACGATTAACAGCTAATATTACAGCTGGCCATCTCCTAATTCAACTAGTTGCAAAAGGCACACTTGCCTTATTATCAATTATACCAGCTGTGGCAATCCTAACTACAGTCCTACTTATTCTCCTAACCCTCCTAGAAGTTGCCGTAGCTATAATTCAAGCTTACGTATTTGTTTTACTACTAAGCCTATACCTGCAAGAAAACGTTTAATGGCCCACCAAGCACACGCATATCATATAGTAGACCCTAGCCCGTGACCACTAACAGGTGCAATCGCTGCCCTATTAATAACTTCAGGCCTCGCCATTTGATTCCACTTTAACTCTACAACCCTAATAACCCTTGGAATAATCCTTCTACTTCTCACAATATATCAATGATGACGAGACATTGTACGAGAGGGCACCTTCCAGGGACACCATACACCACCCGTCCAAAAAGGGCTTCGATATGGTATAATCCTCTTCATCACTTCCGAAGTCTTCTTCTTCCTAGGCTTTTTCTGAGCCTTTTACCACTCCAGCCTGGCCCCTACACCAGAGTTAGGGGGGTGTTGACCACCTGCAGGTATTACTACCCTTGACCCATTCGAAGTCCCCCTACTAAACACCGCAGTCCTTCTTGCTTCAGGAGTGACAGTAACCTGAGCTCACCATAGCATTATAGAAGGTGCCCGAAAAGAAGCAATCCAATCCCTAACCCTTACTATCCTTTTAGGATTTTACTTCACATTTCTCCAAGCCATAGAATATTATGAAGCCCCTTTCACAATCGCAGACGGGGTGTACGGGTCAACATTCTTTGTAGCCACCGGCTTCCATGGTCTCCATGTAATTATTGGCTCCACATTCCTAGCCGTCTGCTTACTCCGTCAAATCCACTTCCATTTTACATCTGATCACCATTTTGGATTCGAAGCAGCCGCCTGATATTGACACTTCGTAGACGTTGTTTGACTATTCCTATACGTGTCCATCTACTGATGAGGATCCTAATCTTTCTAGTACTAACCCCAGTATAAGTGACTTCCAATCACCAGGTCTTGGTTAAAATCCAGGGAAAGATAATGAACCTTATCACAACAATTATCACAATCACCGCTGCACTTTCAATTATTTTAATTATTATCTCCTTTTGACTCCCACTGATAAACCCTGACCACGAAAAACTTTCTCCCTACGAATGCGGTTTTGACCCTCTAGGCTCAGCCCGATTACCATTCTCACTGCGCTTCTTCCTCGTAGCTATTCTTTTCCTTCTATTTGACCTAGAAATTGCTCTCCTACTACCCCTCCCATGGGGAGACCAACTACCCTCACCATTAACCACCTTCCTCTGAGCTACTTCTGTATTGATCTTACTAACACTAGGCCTCATTTACGAATGAATGCAAGGAGGCCTAGAATGAGCCGAATGGGTAATTAGTTTAAATTAAAACGCTTGATTTCGGCTCAAGAACCTGTGGTTAAACTCCATAATTACCCTATGAGCCCAACTCACTTCGCTTTCTCATCAACCTTTCTCCTGGGTTTAATAGGCCTCGCATTCCATCGAACCCACCTTCTATCAGCCCTCTTATGCCTAGAAGCCATAATGCTTTCCCTCTTTATTGCCTTCTCAATTTGGACTCTTCAACTAAACTCAACTAACTTCTCAGCATCCCCTATATTAATACTAGCTTTCTCAGCCTGTGAAGCAGGCGCAGGCCTTGCTTTACTAGTAGCAACCTCCCGAACCCATGGAAGTGATCGTTTACAAAACCTAAATCTTTTACAGTGCTAAAAATCTTAATCCCAACACTTATACTTATTCCCACAATCTGACTAACCCCCTCAAAATGACTATGACCTACCGCCCTTGCCCATAGCCTTATTATTGCACTTATCAGTTTCTCATGATTTAGTCACCCATTAGAGGCTGGTTGAACTTTCCTTAATCCATACATAGCAACAGACTCTTTATCTACCCCCCTCCTTGTTCTAACCTGCTGACTCCTACCATTAATAATTTTAGCCAGCCAAAATCACACATCATCAGAAACGCCCGGTCGACAACGAACATTTATTACCCTTCTTACATCTTTACAAACTTTCTTAATCTTAGCTTTCAGCGCCACAGAAATCATTATATTCTATATTATATTTGAAGCCACCCTAATTCCAACACTAATTCTCATCACCCGTTGAGGAAATCAAACAGAACGTCTAAATGCAGGAACATACTTCTTATTCTACACACTAGCTGGATCCCTCCCCCTTCTAGTAGCACTTCTTCTCCTACAAAATAACACAGGTACACTATCCCTTCTCACACTCCAATACTCTACCCCCTTACAATTAATTTCCTTTGCAGACAAGTTGTGATGAGCGGGCTGCTTACTAGCCTTCCTCGTAAAAATGCCACTCTATGGTATACATCTTTGACTTCCCAAAGCACACGTAGAAGCCCCTATTGCCGGCTCAATAGTACTTGCAGCAGTACTTCTTAAACTAGGGGGTTATGGTATGATACGAATCATGGTTATGTTAGAGCCACTCACTAAAGAACTCAGCTACCCCTTCATCATTCTTGCCCTTTGAGGTGTAGTCATAACAGGTTCAATTTGTCTCCGACAAACAGACCTCAAATCTCTAATTGCCTACTCCTCAGTAAGTCACATAGGACTGGTCGCTGGAGGGATCCTCATTCAAACACCATGAGGTTTCACAGGAGCCCTTATCCTCATAATTGCACACGGACTAACCTCATCCGCCCTCTTTTGTCTGGCAAACACTAATTATGAACGAACCCATAGTCGAACGATAGTCCTAGCACGAGGCCTACAAATAATTTTACCCCTAATAACAGCATGATGATTCATCGCTAGCCTGGCTAACCTGGCACTACCACCCTTCCCTAACCTTATAGGAGAACTTATAATTATTACTTCAATATTTAACTGATCCTACTGAACCCTTGCACTAACAGGATTAGGAACCCTAATTACTGCAGCATACTCACTCTATATGTTCTTAATGACACAACGAGGTCCTCTACCCTCCTACATCATTGCCTTAGACCCATCACACTCACGAGAACACTTACTCATAGCCCTTCACCTCCTCCCCCTTCTTCTCCTCATCCTCAAACCCGAATTAATTTGGGGCTGAACTGCATGTAAATATAGTTTAAAAAAAACATTTGATTGTGGCTCCAAAGACAGGGGTTAAAGTCCCCTTATTTACCGAGAGAGACTTGCACAGTAACGAAAACTGCTAATTTTTGCTACCTTGGTTGGACTCCAAGGCTCACTCGAGCATGCTCCTAAAGGATAACAGCTCATCCATTGGTCTTAGGAACCAAAAACTCTTGGTGCAAATCCAAGTAGTAGCTATGCACCCCACTCCTTTAATAATAACAACAAGCTTAATCATTACTTTCCTCCTACTAACAACCCCCGTACTAACAACCCTATCCCCCCGCCCCCAGATCCCTAACTGAGCCCTAATCCAAGTTAAAACCGCAGTAAAACTGGCATTCCTTGTCAGCCTACTCCCTCTCTTCCTCTTCGTAAACGAGGGGGCAGAAACAATTATTACAACCTGAAACTGAATAAACACACACACCTTTAACATCAACATTAGCCTAAAATTCGACTACTATTCAATTATCTTTACCCCAATTGCCCTCTACGTAACATGATCTATCCTAGAATTCGCATCCTGATATATGCACGCCGACCCCAACATAAACCGATTTTTCAAATACCTCTTAATCTTCCTAATTGCAATAATTATTCTTGTCACAGCAAATAACATATTCCAACTTTTCATTGGCTGAGAGGGTGTAGGTATTATATCTTTCCTTCTCATTGGATGATGATATGGTCGTGCAGACGCAAATACAGCCGCCCTACAAGCAGTAGTTTACAACCGAGTCGGGGACATTGGACTCATTCTTGCCATAGCATGAATAGCAACCAACCTAAACTCATGAGAATTCCAACAAATATTCTTAATTGCCAAAAACTTTGACCTAACCCTCCCCCTTCTAGGATTAATTGTTGCTGCCACTGGTAAATCTGCCCAATTTGGCCTTCATCCCTGACTACCTTCAGCCATAGAAGGCCCCACACCGGTATCTGCCCTACTACATTCAAGCACCATAGTTGTCGCAGGAATTTTCCTTCTAGTTCGCATGAGCCCTATAATAGAAAACAACCAAACAGCCTTAACCACCTGCCTCTGCTTAGGAGCCCTAACTACACTCTTCACCGCCACCTGCGCCCTAACCCAAAACGACATCAAAAAAATCGTTGCATTCTCTACATCAAGCCAACTAGGCCTAATAATAGTTACCATTGGGCTTAACCAACCCCAGTTAGCCTTCCTTCATATTTGCACACACGCCTTCTTTAAAGCAATACTATTTCTCTGCTCAGGCTCTATTATTCACAGCCTAAATGATGAACAAGATATTCGTAAAATAGGAGGCATACATCACCTCGCCCCCTTTACCTCTTCCTGCATAACTATTGGCAGCCTTGCTCTAACCGGAACCCCTTTCCTAACCGGATTCTTCTCTAAAGATGCTATTATTGAAGCACTAAACACATCATACCTCAACGCCTGAGCCCTAACACTAACCCTCCTCGCCACCTCTTTCACAGCTATTTACAGTCTCCGAGTTGTCTTCTTTGTATCCATAGGACACCCCCGATTTAATGTCTTCTCACCTATTAACGAAAATAACCCAGCAGTGATTAACCCTATCAAACGATTAGCATGAGGCAGTATTATTGCTGGCCTCCTTATTACCTCAAACATTACCCCCTTAAAAACACCTGTTATATCCATACCACCCCTACTCAAACTAGCCGCTCTTACCGTAACAATTCTAGGCCTCATAATTGCACTAGAATTAGCATCCCTAACAAGTAAACAATATAAACCCAACCCCACTATCACCCCCCACCACTTCTCCAACATGCTTGGATTCTTCCCACATATTATTCACCGCCTTTCACCAAAACTCAACCTCGTACTAGGCCAAACCATCGCTAACCAAACAATTGACCAAACATGACTGGAAAAAACCGGACCCAAAGCCATTTCCACCTCAAACATTCCACTAATTACTACAACAAGTAACACCCAACAAGGCATGATTAAAAACTACATTACCCTGTTTCTCCTGACCATAGCAGTAGCCATCATTGCAATCTTCTATTAAACAGCTCGAACTGCCCCCCGGCTTAAACCTCGGGTCAGCTCCAAAACCACAAATAAAGTAAGAAGTAATACCCAAGCACTGACTATTAATATCCCACCTCCAAACGAATATATCAGTGCAACACCTCCAACATCCCCTCGAAAAACAAAAAATTCTCCCACATCATCAGCAGGTACCCAAGAAAACTCATACCATTCCCCTCAAAGATAGACACAAACTAATACCACACCTAACACATAAATTACCATACTTAACATAACAGCTGGACTCCCCCAAGCCTCCGGATATGGCTCAGCAGCTAGCGCTGCTGAATAAGCAAACACTACCAACATTCCCCCTAAATAAATTAAAAATAACACCAATGATAAAAAAGAACCCCCATGCCCAATCAAAACTCCACACCCTATTCCTGCTACAACTACCAAACCTAAAGCAGCAAAATATGGGGAGGGGTTAGAAGCTACCGCAATTAACCCTAAAACCAAACCTGATAAAAAAAGACACATAATATAAGTCACAATTCCTGCCAGGACTCTAACCAGGACTAACGACTTGAAAAACCATCGTTGTTATTCAACTACAAGAACTTTTAATGGCGAACCTTCGAAAAACGCATCCCTTATTAAAAATCGTTAATGGCTCATTAATCGATCTACCCACCCCCTCCAATATCTCCGCATGATGAAATTTTGGCTCTCTACTTGGACTATGTCTAATCTCCCAAATCCTTACAGGATTATTCCTTGCAATACACTATACCCCTGATATCGAATCAGCCTTTAACTCCGTAGCTCACATCTGTCGAGACGTTAACTTCGGCTGACTTATCCGCAACCTTCATGCAAACGGGGCATCCTTTTTCTTCATTTGTATTTATCTTCATATCGGACGAGGATTATACTACGGCTCCTACCTATACATAGAAACTTGAAACACCGGGGTAATTCTTCTCCTTCTAGTAATAATAACCGCCTTCGTCGGCTACGTCCTCCCCTGAGGACAGATATCTTTCTGAGGGGCTACCGTAATTACAAACCTACTCTCCGCCGTCCCCTATGTAGGAACCACACTAGTTGAGTGAATCTGAGGTGGATTTTCAGTAGACAATGCTACTTTAACCCGATTCTTTGCATTCCACTTCGTACTCCCATTTATTATTACCGCCCTTATAATTATCCATTTATTCTTCCTACACTTTACAGGCTCTAACAACCCAATCGGCCTAAACTCTAACACAGACAAAATTCCATTCCACCCCTACTTCTTATATAAAGACCTATTAGGATTTGTAATTTTACTAACAGCATTAACCTCACTAGCCTTATTCTCCCCCAACCTACTTGGTGATCCAGACAACTTCACACCCGCCAACCCAATAGTTACACCCCCTCATATTAAACCAGAATGGTATTTCCTATTTGCCTACGCCATTTTACGCTCAATCCCTAACAAACTTGGAGGAGTCCTAGCATTACTAGCTTCAATCCTAGTTCTTATATTAGTCCCACTCCTACACACCTCTAAACAACGAACCTTAACATTCCGACCTTTTTCCCAATTCCTATTCTGAGCCCTTGTCGCAGATACAGCAATCCTTACGTGAATCGGAGGAATGCCAGCAGAACAACCCTTTATTATTATCGGCCAAGTAGCTTCTGTCCTTTACTTCTCAATCTTCCTAATCCTATTCCCAATCGCAGGTTGGGTTGAAAACAAAATCCTTGAATAACAGTGCATTAGTAGCTCAGTTTCAGAGCGCCGGTCTTGTAAACCGGACGTCGGAAGTTAAAATCTTCCCTTTTGCTCAAAAAAAGGAGATTCTAACTCCTACCCCTGACTCCCAAAGCCAGGATTCTTAATTAAACTATTTTTTGTCCCACCAGTGTATAGTACATATATGCATTATCACCATATATGTACTATCACCATATATATATATATACCATATATATGAATACACCCAAGGACATATATATGTATTATCACCATTAACTGTATGTAAACATACAGGAATGACATAATACTAAGGTATACATAAACCACGACTAGGAATATTAAACATGAAATGTTTTCAAACTAACTTCGATTTAAGACCTAACATTCATATGAGTCTACAATGTTATACCAAGTATCAACATCCCGTCAAATTTCAATAATAATGCGCAGTAAGAACCGACCATCCAGCTCATATCTTAATGCATACGGTTATTGAAGGTGAGGGACAAAGATTGTGGGGGTTTCACTTAGTGAACTATTCCTGGCATTTGGTTCCTACTTCAGGGCCATTGATTGGTTCATTCCCCATACTTTCATTGACGCTTGCATAAGTTATTGGTGGAGTTCATACGACTCGTTAATCCACATGCCGAGCATTCACTCTACAGCGCATGGTTATTTTCTCTTGTCCTCCTTTCATTTGGCATTTCAGAGTGCACACGGTAATGACGTTTAAAGGTTGTACATTTCCTTGCCTGCAGTGATGTATTTGAATGGTGAAAAGACATTACTTAAGAATTGCATACTTGAATATCAAGAGCATAATGATATTTTTACTCCTAAAATATCTAAGACACCCCCTCTCGGCTTTTTCGCGTTAAACCCCCCTACCCCCCTAAACTCGTGACATAGCTATCATTCCTGTAAACCCCCCGTAAACAGGAAAATCTCGAGCGGGGTATTTCATGTTCCAAAACATACTTATTTACATTATTATAAATATTTTATAT